TGCCATTAGTGTTTCTTGAATCTTTTTTTCGGAAGCAAGGGGAAAAATAATGCCTAAATTCTAAACGAAAGTAGAAGTTCAAGGCCTAATAAATTTAAATTATCTCTTCCATTCTATGGCCCCTAGAATGCCAATATTAGCACGAATCGTACGGAAATGTAACTCGGTATTCAAACAACTATTCAGAGTTCCTAGAGCTCCTTGTACGGCTTGTTGGAAAACCCGTTGTCGGACCTGATTCATCGCTCTTTGTTTTTCAAAATAAAGGGTTTCATTTTTAGACTTTTCTAATTGTTCCAAACTCATAGAAGTAGCATTAATCAAATTTGCTTTTTCTCGTTCTATCTCAGAGTATCCATTCATCCGATACTCATCTGCTTCTAGTTTGACTTTCTGTAATCGAAGCCGAGCTTTTTCGAGTTGTTCAAGGGTCCCTCTACGCAATTCTTCCGAATTTCGAATAGTACTTAAGATCCTTTGTTTTCGATTATCTAATAAATCTTTTAATGAAAGTAGATTATCTTGCTATTAAGTTTACAACTTTTATGATCTCTTCCCGAACCAAACATGAATCTTTCGATTCATTTGGCTCTCATGCTCCTTTTTTTCTTTTTTGCTATGTATTATGGTTATTTCCATATCTTTTTTTTATGTAATGAGCCTATCCTCTATCCTTTTTTCTCTTTGTATTTCAATATACCGAAACGTATATAAGACTAGATAAATATTAAGAGGACTCTTCCGACTAGATAAAAATCTATCATGGTCAGCAAAGTTGTTTCTTTATTTGTGTTTGCTCTGTTAGTTAACAATTTCATTAAGAAAAACGAAGTAAATAAATGGAAAATGAAAATTGCTAGAATTATTTTTCTTTCCTTAAATCCAAAAAATTTCTCTTTTTTTTTATACACAGGTCGTCGATTCGGCATTGGAAAAAGGGCAGGGTGCCCTTCTAGTAAATAGTTCAAATCTTTTTATCGATATGAGTGTTCTATATCAGATAAATTCTACACTAGCTATTTCCTGTTTAAAGCATTTGGATACTAATAAAGCATTTCGATACTAATATAGTTGTAGAAAGAGTACCCCTTTTTGCCTGGACTTCAAGCAGTTTAGCTTTAACCGTGTTAATGGTCTCACATTATTGGTCTATAGAGAATCAAAGTAAATTTACCAATGAGTCGCGAAATGCTATGGTTCTTCCATATGATTTCTGAAGTTATTCAGAAGTAATTCGTGGAGATCGTGCACCTTTTCTTATTTATCCCAAAACAAAAATACTAAAAAATATTCTAAAGTGCAGCCGGATAGATCCAATCTATTCTTGAAATAGACAACTCGCACACACTCCCTTTCCAAAAAAAATCAATACGCCAACTACTACAGTTAGATTTATTAGATTTGTTGCTAAAATATCGGTATTAAGCCCGAAACTCCCAGCGAATGGCCAGTGAGCTAAAAAAACAAAAGAATGGGTTACATTTTTCATATGCTCTCCTCTTATAGATAGGACGAACAAAGAAGAAAGTTTTTCGATCACTTACTTCGCTCGCCCTTTTTTATCGGTTTTTTTAATGCAATTTTTTTTATGCAAATAGATTCAATCTAATAATTTCTTTTAGATTAAGTCTTAGGTCTAGTTTGACCTGTGAAAGATCTCCTTTGTTAAAATGTTCCAAAAATTCCTAAAAAAGACTTTCCACTATCCTAAACTAAGGACGGGAAGGAAGAGGGCGAACATATCTTCTACCTAAATTGATCATGCTCAAATCAACCCTTCTCGGGGTATTGTCTGTCCCGATAAATAAAAAATTCCTGGAATAATATAATAAATAAAAGTATTGATATACTTGGAATTACAGAAGCAAATACCAATTTACTAAAAAAAGAAAAAAGTATCTAATCTAAAGGACTTATTTTCTTTTTTAGGATTAAACAAAAGGGTTCGCAAATAAAAGCGCTAGTGCCACAACCAGTCCATAAATTGTTAAAGCTTCCATAAAAGCTAGACTAAGCAATAAAGTACCTCGTATTTTCCCTTCTGCTTCTGGCTGTCTCGCAATACCCTCTACAGCTTGTCCTGCAGCAGTACCTTGACCAACTCCAGGCCCAATAGAAGCAAGCCCTACAGCCAATCCAGCAGCAATAACGGAAGCAGCAGCAATTAGTGGATTCATGGTGAGTTCCTCGTGTCAAAAAAAAAAAAAGAAATGGTTAAGGATACAATCAACCAAGAAATTATTACTTTATAACTTCTAAGCTCTATTGGGTAGAAGTAACTAAAAGTACAAATTGAAATGATAATCTAAATCGTCCGAACTACTTCGAGATCTCGTTTTTAATTTCTAATCATTAGAGGTTTGCGTAAATCCATATGCTTTTCATTATTCTATTTCTCTTTCTTTCCAACCAACCACCCTTTCATTTCATCTTTTTTTACTCTTCGATATCCTTGAGTTCCCTTTTTTTCCCTTCATCTAATCCATAATAAAAGACGAAATACAGGAAGAACCCCTATTGAAATCGAACTAATCCAAATCCAATAGGAATCAAATCAAGATATACAATTGATAACAATATGCTGCATAGAACTGGATATGGAATCCAATTCCGGAATTCTATATATCAGATTAGATAATGAATCTAATCTAACTTAGAAATAAATAAAATCCTATATACATTTGTTTCTTCTATTTTGTTTGCATATTTTCTTATTTTCTATTGAATCCAATTCCAAAATCATTCCTTAGAAAGCCGCACAAAAGATGACGGTCTTATAGACATTAAGGATATAGTATAGATCTAACCGGATTTCGCCCCCCTGAATGCATATATAATTTAACAATTCCGTAATATAGTCTATTCTCTCTCCTACAACTCTAGGTTATATATTCATACGCATTTCGAACTAGTTAGTTTTCTAACCAGGAAGATTATCTGCAACCATGCATGAATTGGGCTAAGCTAAAAAAAAAAGACTATTTCGAAAATTAGTCAATTCAATGATGACCTTCCATGGATTCACCTATATAGGCTGCGGCTAACGTTGCAAAAATAAGAGCTTGAATACCGCTTGTAAATAATCCAAGAAACATGACCGGTATAGGGACTACTAAGGGGACTAAAGAAACAAGAACAACAACAACTAATTCATCCGCCAATATATTTCCGAAAAGTCGAAAACTAAGCGATAATGGTTTTGTGAAATCTTCTAGGATGTTAATTGGTAAAAGGATTGGGGTTGGTTTAATATATTTCTCGAAATAACTCAATCCTTTTTTGCTAAGACCCGCATAAAAATATGCCGCTGATGTGAGTAAAGCTAAAGCAACAGTAGTATTTATATCATTCGTGGGCGCAGCTAATTCCCCATGGGGTAACTCTATAATTTTCCAAGGTAAAAGAGCACCCGACCAATTCGAAACAAAAATAAAAAGGAACATAGTTCCAATAAAGGGAACCCAGGGACCATATTCTTCTCCAATCTGAGTTTTGCTCAAATCGCGAATAAACTCAAGGACATATTCGAAGAAATTCTGACCGTCGGTTGGGATGGTTTGTGGATTCCGAACAGCTATGATAACTGAACCCAGCAAGATAGTAATTACGACCCAAGAAGTGATGAGTACTTGGGCATGAATTTGGAAACCTCCTATTTGCCAATAGAAGTGTTGGCCTACTTCTACGCCTGATATATCATACAACCCCTTGAGTGTTTTAATGGAACATGGTGTAATATTCATATTGTCCTCTGATAAAAATTGAACTTCAAAAAAGGAATTCTTTTGATTCAACCATCTCTTTCTCAACTCAGCAACTTGAAGTATTAATCTTATATTTAGGATACCAAGAAATGACATCAAATGATAATATATATCAATACCCTCTAATATATATCAATATTCCCCTTCTTTTATCTATGCAAAACAAAAAAAAATAGTAACTGATCCCATAAATCTACGTAGTTGCTTAAGAATTCACTATTCTTCTTAATCTTAATCAATGATTTCTTATATAGAGAGAACGGCCCTCACAAATTGCAAATACTAATTTGTTAAGAATCAAGCGAATTGAAGTCATAGTGTCATCGTTGGCAGGAATCGATATATTCGCGAGATCTGGGTCACAATTTGTATCGACTAAAGAAATAGTAGGAATCCCCAAAATGGCGCATTCCCGAAGAGCTATATACTCTTTTTGCTGATCAAGGACGATCACAATGTCAGGCAACCTCGTCATATATTTAATCCCGCCAAGATATCTTTGCAAGGTAGATAATTTTCTCTTTAAGATTGCCACATCTCTTTTTGGGAGATGGTGGAATTTTCCCATCTTTTCTTCCGCTCTTAAGTCTCTAAATTGAGAAAGTCTAGTTTTGGTAATCGACCAATTCGTTAACATACCACTGAACCACTTTTTATTAACATAATGACAACGAGACCTTATTGCAGCTGATGCTACTAAATCTGCTGCTCTTTTTTTGGTACCAACAATTAAGAAGCTTTTTCCCTGACTTGCTGCATCAAAAACTAAATCGCAAGCTTCTGATAAAAAACGAGCCGTTCTAGCGAGATTTGTAATATGAGTACCTTTACGCTTTGCCGAGATGTAAGGGGCCATTTTAGGATTCCATTTCTTAATACCATGACCAAAATGAACTCCCGCTTCTATCATCTCTTTCAAATTGATGTTCCAATATCTTCTTGTCATTTTTTCCACACTTCCTTTTTTTTTTCTTTTTTTCGTCTTACCATTATGGAATTGATTTCTTTTTGAAGATTAAGAAAGAGCCGAAATATCTTGAAATAAATAATAATTGTTCCGATGGAACCTTCTACTCAGAATTGGCCATTGATACATGATATAAAGACAGCCTTAATAAATTAACTGACTTCTTTTATTTAGTAAAATATAAAAATACAAAATCTAAAATCAGACCTGTTAGCATTCTAAGGTCAAAAGTCTAGTTTCAATTAAACTAAAAAAATCTGCTTTATATCCTTTATATATCCTTAAATCGTATAAATGGGAGTAAATGGGGGTTCTGATGTCTCATAGAAATTGTTTGTTACGTCAGAATCAGAATCAGAAGAAACTAGTTCTGTATGGAGAAACAAAATATCTCTCATTTCCGACGTGAATAGATTTTTTTTTTGAATTTCGAAATAAAGGTTCTTGTCTTGTGGGAAACGATGCACAAATTTTTGGAATCCGGTACCAACAGGGATAATTCCCCCCAGAACTACGTTTTCTTTCAGGCCTTTCAACCAATCAATACGACCTCGTAGGGCAGCTTTTGCTAAAACTCGAGCAGTTTCTTGAAAACTTGCTTCAGATATGAAACTTTGGGTATTCAGGGAAGCCCTTGTTATTCCCAATAAGATTGCTCGATAATAGATCGATTCATCCAAAGCTCGCCCTGCTCGTTCCGCTCGCAATAGTCCTATTAATTCCCCAGGTAAAAAAACATTAGACATTCCATCTTCGGAAACCCGTACTTTTGATGTTACTTGGCGTATAATAATCTCTATATGTCTATTATGGATCTGTACCCCTTGGGATCGATAAACCTTTTGGATCTTATTAACCAAAGAGATACGACTTTGAGCGATGGTTAGCTCAGCTCCAATCAAGAATCCCCAGGGAACCCCAAGAATTCTTGGTATACGCTCATTCCAATCCTCAATTCTCCTTTCGAGATTCGGCGATAGTGAATCAATTGAACGTGCTTCGAATATTTGTTCTACTTTTGGAAGACCTTGCGTTATATCACTAGATCTCGATTTTTCATATATAAAGGTAACTAACCTATCTCCTTTGTAAAGGATTTTTCCATAATGACCATGAACAGTTGCTCCTATAGTGGCCAAATAAGGCTTAGCTGCTCTTATAACAATGGAGTCCATATTAACAATGAAAATTTGACCAGATTTTTTTATGTGCGATTTAAATAGACATACATTTTCGCAAATAAATTGTCCAAGGTGAATTATTGGCACTTTCTCCTCCCATGAGTCATGATGGAGAAAGTGCCAATTCAAATGGAATGGATCCAATATGATGTTACTGTCGAAATTCGACAGCCTTTTATTTTCATCTATTAAAGAATATTTAAGCCCTTGAAGTACTTGGAAGGTTTGTTTCAAATTGTCAAGGAACAAGTATTTTTTTAACAAGATCTGATTATGTGTTAATAAATAGTAAGATGAAGAAAAATTCGATATACTAGGTACAATAGCGCCTAAGAGCCCAAAAATATCTCGAATAAGAATTCTAGGATTCAATTCTTTTACCGGGCTGGGATATTTCGAATTCTTGAATAAACCAATTTGAGAACAGTTGGATGCCGACAAAATCATCAAAGATGGGTATTCTTTATTTCGATTCAACAAGGTGCCAATAGCTTCTTGATGTTGCCTAAGTGATTGAATCTTCGCCTTGGAATAAAAGGGATTGGTATTGTTGCGATCTAACCTATTATTGGGAATCGGTCCTGCATTTGTCCTATCATACCTTCTTCTTGTATATGAAATAGTGGACTTGACTAACTCAATTCTTAGGAAATCGCGAATCAGATCATTTGTTCTTAACTCAACAAGGGAAGCACGAGCCCCCTCTTTTTCTTCTTGTTCCCAATTCACTACCAAGCAAGTTCGAACGAATTGACTATTCGTGTGATAAATTCTTTGAGTTAACTTGCTATTTTCATGAGAAATAAAATTGACAAGTCGAAGTTGGAGATTATCCTCTTCTTGCAGGAGATCTTGCGGGAAAAGTCTTGCTAGATTTCTCCCTTCGTCCATTTCATATGCGACTGCAGGTCGAACTGAAACAAAATACTTTTCCTTGCTTTTGAGAATTTTTTTCCGTTGAACATAAACCCAATTTTTTCTTTTTTTTGAGTCCTTAGAATCTTTTTTTTCTCTTTCTGGTGGTATCAAACTGGCGCCTAATATCTTATCCGCCTCTTCAAGAAAATGAATATCTCCGGAAAAGATTTTTAGTTCCGTATGGCTTTTTTTTCTCTTAACTCGGACCAATCCACCTAGTCGACTTCTTGTATTTTTTGTGAGTTGTGTATCCACTCCAATAATACTATTGTCAAGTACCTTTAGGGATGAGGATCTCGGCAAGATATGCAGTTCTTGAAGAATGAAAAAAAACCGATCTACTTCTTTTTGGTATTTTAGACTAAATTCTTTTGTTCCTCGATGCTCAATAAAACCCTCTTTTTTTAAGATAGAATCTTCCTCTGGGCTCCCATATTCGTCCTCTGAGTCTTCCTCTGAGTCTTCTTCTAAAGCCCCATATTCGTTCTCTGAGCCATCTTCACGGCTCCCATATTCTTCTTCCTCTAGAGTTCCATATTTGTCCTCTCGAGTTTTATATTCGTTCTCTGGGTTCCCATATTCTTCTTCTGAGTCTTTCTCTCGAGTCCTATATTCGGCCTCTAGGATCCCATATTCATCTTCTAGGGTTTCATATTCGTCTTCTAGAGTCCTATATTCGTCTTCTAGGGTTTCATATTCGTCTTCTAGAGTCCTATATTCGTTCTCTGGGCTCTCATATTCGTCCTCTGAGTCTTCCTCTAGAGTCCTATATTCTTCCTCTCGGGTCCGATATTCTTCCTCTAGGGTCCTATATCGAAATTTAACAATTCCTGAACCCCTTTTATCTTTTCTGTATCCTGGATCGTCAAAAAAAGCAAAAATAGTATTTCTACGTAAAACACCCATAAAGGGTATTTCAATCGAAATCCCCAAACAGGATATTAGCTCTTTTTCTTGTTCTTGATGATATTGTAATGGAATGACGAACCTATTTCTTCGCTTTTTCGCCAACAAATCCGAATTATCTTGAAGAATAGAAGGATAGACAAAATTCCAATGATTGTTGGACACGATTCGGTCTGGCGTTAAATAATCAAGAATTTCCTTATCTTTTTTACCAAAAGTATCCAACAGTCTATGGCTTACTTGATCATTAGCCATTGAGAGGTCAAAGATATATCTTCCGTCAAGAGAAAAAGAATAAGTATTCATTTGATCTTGATCCTTGTGCAGCGAAAAGGATGCTATACTGGATCTGCACATACTTACTGACAATATCCATAAATGGCTTGTTTTTGGTAATCGACGAAGATTACCATATTGATATTCGGGCGCATGGTAAACATCAGTACTCCAGTGCATTTCCCCGTCTGATTCGGAATAAATATGCTTTTGTACCTTTTCTTTAAAATGTAAAGTGGATGTTCCGGCACGAATCTCCGCAATTACTTGTTCGGATTCTACATATTGATCATTTTGCACTAGAATCAGGCTTTTTAACGGAATATTCACACTATGTAGAATATCTTGACTCTGAATAGTTACACGCAAGTCTATATAGCATAGAAAAGCAGGCTGCCCATGACGGGTACGTGTGGGGTGAACCAAGTCCTCATTGAATTGGATTTTTCCATTCGAGGGGGATCGTACAAGGTCGGCAGTACCCCCTGTGAATACTCCACCAGTATGAAAAGTTCTTAATGTTAGTTGAGTCCCTGGCTCCCCAATTGATTGACCCGCAATAATACCTACAGCTTCTCCCAATTCGACCAGATCGCCATGAGTGGGACTCCGCCCATAACATAATTGACAGATCCAAGATGTGCTGCGGCAAGTAAAAGGGGTTCTAATATATATTGGTTGTGCCCGAAACGGTTGTGCTCGAAAGGCAGTTATGAATCGATTGACTAATCCAATTCCAATATCTTGATTTCGAGCAGCAATGCATCGTGAACCGATATATATATCGTCTGCTAATACACGACCAATTAGTGTTTGGACAAAAAGTTTTTCTGTCATCCCATTTTGAGGACTCACAGAAATACCTCGGATAGTACCACAATCTCTTCTACGCACAATAATATGTTGAACTACTTCAACAAGTCTGCGTGTAAGATATCCAGCATCCGCTGTTCGTACAGCAGTATCTACAACCCCTTTGCGGGCTCCGTAGCAGGAAATTATATATTCTGTCAAAGAAAGTCCCTCGCGTAAATTGCTTTGAATAGGTAAATCAATCATTTGTCCTTGAGGATCCGCCATTAACCCTCTCATCCCTACTAATTGGTGTACCTGGGATGCATTTCCTCTGGCTCCTGAAAAAGACATTAGATAGACTGGATTAGAAGGATCCGTTATCCGAAAATTCAAATTCATTTCTTGTTTCAAATATTCACTTGTAGCATACCATATTTCAACGGATTGGCGTAATTTTTCTACTGCGTGTACAGCCCCATAATAATAGTGTTTCTCCAAAAGAAAACTCTGTTGTTCCGCATCTTGGACTAACCATCCTTTAGAGGGTATTGTTAAAAGATCCTCGATTCCTAAAGAAATCGATGTAGTAGTGGCTTGATGGAAGCCCAGAGCCTTTATTTGATCCAGTATATGGGATGTATATCCCATTCCGAAATGATCTATTAATCTGCTAATAAGTCGTTTCATAGCAGTTCCGTCTATCTCTTTATTATGAAAGACCAGGTTGGCCCGTTCCGCCATACATAAGTACCCCCTTTTTTGACTGAGTAGGATTCGACAATTGCTGAGTAGGATTCGACAATAGGCCTGAGTCAGTGATTCGAAAACTTAATTTACCCCCTTTCCTCAATCTCAATCTGAATTTGCGTGGCAAAAAGGATGGTACTAGCGAAATCGGAATGCCCCCCGAAAGGGGCATCGCCGAATCTAACTTCCTTGTTTAGATTTAGATAGTGTATGAATAGGCCCGACTAAATCCTTGTATGGCTTCCTCTATTTCTCTATAAAAAGAAATATGACCAAGAGTGGTTCGAATGTATATAGAACGGGTTTCTTTTTTTCTATTTCCGACTATTAGATAGTGGGCATAAATCTCATGATAAGTCCCAAAAGATTCATATTGAACTTCAATCGGAACTTCTCTTGATCCAATGACGCGTTGATCTAGTTTCCATCGGAGCCACAAGGGACTGTTTAAACCGATTCGTTTCTGTCTATAAGCTCCCAGTGCATCATAGGAACTAGAAAAATGGGGTTCTTTATCTTTTGTATAATAATTATTATTGTAGTTTACTTTTTTATTTGGATAGTTTCCGCAACTATTATATCTATTTGCACAAATACCTCGACGATTTCCAATCGTTAATACATAAAGTCCGATAAGCATGTCTTGGGTTGGCACGCAAATAGGATCTCCAATAGCGGGAGACAGGAGATTCATATGAGAAAACATAAGTAAACGGGCTTCTGCTTGAGCTTCCAAGGATAAAGGTAGATGAACAGCCATTTGATCCCCATCAAAGTCCGCATTGAAACCCTTACACACTAATGGATGTAAACAAATAGTACGCCCCTCTACTAAAGTGGGTTGGAAGGCTTGTATGCCTAATCTATGTAGGGTAGGTGCTCTGTTCAACAGTACAGGATGCCCCCGCATAACTTCTTGAAGTATTTCCCATACAACGGGTTCCTTTTCCCAAATTTTCCTTTTAGCAATCCTGACATTAGAAGTAGCACGTTTCGTGATTAAATCGCGAATTACAAATAGCTGAAAAAGCTTTATTGCTATCTCTAAAGGTAATCCACATTGATGTAATGAAAGCGAAGGACCCACAACAATGACAGAACGCCCCGAGTAATCGACCCGTTTCCCAAGCAGAGTCTCGCGAAACCTTCCCTCTTTACCCTCAATTACATCGGAAAGTGACTTGTATACTTTATTGTGACCATCCCTCGTCGGTTGCCCGCGAGACCCACTATCAAGAAGTGTATCCACGGCTTCTTGTACCAATTTTTCCTGGCACATTACTAAATCTGCTGGCGCTAATTCACTTCTTTTTAATAGATAGGCAAGGTTGTTGTTCCGACGGATAACTCTCTTATAAAGTTCATTAATATCCGAAGTCACTACTTTATCCCCAGACCTATAAACAATGGGTCTCAATTCGGGAGGAAGAACCGGTAATAAGCACAAAACCATCCATTCTGGTTCTACATTTGTTTGAATAAAATGTTTCGCCAATTGCATTCGTCTAATTAAAAAAACTTTTCTTATTCGTCTTTTTCTATCTTCCCATTCATCTCCACTATACCCTTCGTCTTCTAATTCCTTCCATTCAACCAAGGAATTCTCTATAATAATTCGCAAATCCAAATCCGCTAATTGTTCTCTAATAGCACCTGCTCCTATCGCAATTTCCCGATTTCGAAATGTTGCAAAGCCTGGGGTAGAAAAAAAGGGAGAAATGCTGTGGTTACAGGATGAAATTTCATCTTCGAATAAACCTCGTAATCGTAAGAAAGTAGGTTTTTTAGCGCTGGGCCTAGCAAAAGAGAAATCGCCGTATACTAGGCCTTCCAATTTCTTAAGGGGTTTATCTAAAAGATTCGCGATATAACTAGGAAGACCTTTCAAATACCACACATGAGTCACTGGACATGCCAGTTTGATGTATCCCATTTGATATCTTCGTATCCGAGAATCAACAAATTCTACCCCGCATTTTTGACAAAATCTTTCGTCTTCATTTTCAGCTACGCTCGCGCGAGAATTTCCACAAGCACAAATTCCACTTTTTATGGGTCCAAAGATTCTTTCACAAAACAATCCATCTTTTTCTGGTTTATCGGTTTTATAATGAAAAGTGGAGGGCCTTGTGACTTCGCCAACGACTTCCCCATTAGGTAGGATTTTGTTAGCCCAAGCCTTTATTTGTTGAGGGGAAACGAGTCCAATTTGAAGTTGTTTATGTTTATATTGGTCAATCATAAAATAGAAATAAGAAAAGAATTTATATTTATTCTGATCAAACATCCTCCCTATTAACCTGAAAGTTCTTCTCAGATACAAGGAAATGGTTCAGTTCTAGAGCCAAAGATCGTAGTTCTCGAACGAGCACTCGAAAAGATTCTGGAGGATCCTCGTGATTAGGCACTCTTTTTCCCCAGATCGTAGCATTAAGTATTTCTTGGCGAGCTATAAGATGATCAGATTTATAAGTAAGTATCTCTTGTAAAATATGAGCAACACCAAATCCTTCTAAAGCCCAAACTTCCATTTCTCCTACTCGTTGTCCCCCTTGTTTGGCTCTTCCTCTAACGGGTTGTTGGGTAACAAGTGAGTAGGGCCCCGTAGAACGTCCATGGATTTTCTCATCAACTTGATGAATTAATTTTAAAATATAGGACTTCCCTATTAGAGCAGGTTGTTCGAAGGGATCTCCTGTTCTTCCATCAAATATTCTGCTTTTTCCCGGGTACTCGGGTTCAAATACCCAGGGATTTTTTGTTTGTTTACTGGCTTCATATAATTCTGAAAACACAAGTTTTCTTGAAGCCTCTTGCTCATATCTCTCATCAAAGGGTGCTATTCTATAATGTTTCTTTAGCAGATCCCCTGCTAATCCGAGCGAGCTTTCAAATATTTGTCCCACATTCATTCGTGAGGGTACTCCTAGGGGATTGAAGACCATATCAACAGGTGTTCCATCTTGCAAATAGGGCATATCTTGCCTAGGCAAAATTTTGGAAATGATCCCCTTATTCCCGTGTCTTCCTGCTACTTTATCCCCAACTTTGATTTCACGTTTCTGTAAAATATATACACGAACCATTATGTCGAGGGGGTCCCTCTGGATCCATTTCACATCGATAACGCGCCCTCTTCCACCTATAGGTAGTTTGAGAGAAGTTTCTTTTGAAGTGGATACCTCAAGACCAAAAATGGCCCGTAATAATCCAGCTTCCGCGATATACGAGGATTCGCTCGCTATCTGAGGCGTTAATTTACCTACTAAAATATCGCCTGTTTCTACCCAGGATCCCAACCTCACAACTCCATTTCTGTCCAAATTGCGGAGTAAATGTTCTTCTAGATGTGGTATTTCTTTAGTGATTTTTTCAGCGGAGCCTTGGCTTGTCGTATCCGTCTGAATTTCATATTTTCGGATGTGAAAAGAAGTATAAATATCCTCATATACCAAACGTTCGCTAATTAGTACTGCGTCTTCAAAATTGTAACCCTCCCACGGCATATAAGCTACTAAAACGTTTTTTCCTAAAGCAAGTTCCCCACCAACTGTAGCTGCTCCCTCCGCTAAAATTTGCCCTTTTTTAATGGATTTACCCTTCGGAACCCGAGGTTTTTGGTGCATACAAGTATTTTTGTTAGAGCGCCGATGGGCAACTAAAGGAATACTTATAGTCTTCCCACTACTTGATAAAAGGATCTTGTGACTATCACTAGAAATGATCTTTCCCTCGCGTTCGGCTATAATAGAAACCCTCGAATCTAGAGCTGTTTGGCGTTCCAATCCAGTTCCAACAATGCACTTCTCGGACCGAGAAAGTGGAACTGCTTGGCGCTGCATATTAGAACTCATTAAAGCCCGATTCGCATCATTATGCTCAATAAAAGGAATGAGAGAACCTCCAATAGAAAAATATTGGAAAGGAAAAATACTTCTAACATGAATCTGTTCCCATGCAATAGTCAGGAATTCTTGACGGTATCTAGCTGGAACAACTTGTTCTTCCTGAATACCCTGATTCAAGGACAAAGAATTTCCTGCTGCTATCATATAATATTCATCTCTATTTGGTGATAAATAAACCACCTGTCTCTCTTTTTTTTCTTTTGCTTTCTCCGATATTTCATAAAACGGACTCTCTATAGCTCCCCACCAGTGATCAATTCTCGCATGAATCGCTAAGGATCCGGTAAGTCCAACATTGATGCCTTCGGACGTGTCAATTGGACAAATACGCCCATAGTGACTCGGATGAATATCTCGGCTCCGAAAACTTGCAGTTCTCCCCGTCAATCCTCCAGGACCCAAACAACTCACTTTTCGCCCATGAACCGTTTGTGTCAATGGATTGGTTTGGTCAAAAACTTGAGATAAGGGGTATGTGCCAAAAAAGGTCTCATAAGTAGTTATTAATAAAATCGAAGTTGAAGTTGGAGTTACCAAAGTTTGTGGAGTCGGTTTTGATTGACGTATGAATACTCTACGGATAGTTTTTTGAACCGCATGTTGTAAACGGCCAAGAGCCAGTCCGAATTGATCTTGTAACAGATCCGCAACCGAACGAATACGTTTATTTTTCAAGTGATTCATATCGTCATCGTCAAGTATACCCGTTCCAAATTTCATTCCAATCAAATGATCCGTAGCGGCCAATACATCTCGTGGTAACAAGAATGTATTGTTCTGAGGTATATTAAGATTCAGTCTCCGATTCATATTTCGTCGACCAACTCTTCCTAATTCACATTTTTGTTGAAAAAATTTCTTTTGTAATTCCTCACATAAGGACTCCGAAAATACCAGGTCCCCACCTACACAAGCAAATTGTTGATAAAACTCCAAAATAGCTTTTTCTTTTGACTCAATCCTCTTTTTCTCCTTAGCATTCGGGAAAGACAAGAAAATTTCGGGGTAGGAAACATTATCTAAAATTTCTCTTAGATTCGAACCCATAGCTGATGATAGAACTAAAATAGATATCTTTTGTTTTCTACTCACGCGAGCCCATATCCTTTCTTTTTTATCAATTGCTAATTCCGATCTTCCTCCCCAATCTGATATTATAGTCCCGGTGTATATAGAAATTCCCTTATGGTCTAATTCGGAGCGGTAGTAAATACCAGGACTTAGCAATATTTGATTGATCACAATTCGGTATATTCCATTTATTATAAAGGTTCCTAAGGAATTCATTATAGGAATGTTTCCAATAGAAATGGTTTGCTTTTGCACATCGAAACCAAAAATTAATCTCGCGGATACATATAATTCAGAAGAATAAGTGAGTGATTCATACACAGCATCCCTTTCTTTTATTGAGGGTTCTAGCAATTGATATCCTTTCGCAAATAATTGAAATGCAATTTCGTGATCTGGATCTTTAATTGTTGGAAACTTCTCAAGTTCTTCTGCCAAGCCTTGATTAATGAACCTACAAAATCCCTCGAATTGGATCTGACTAAATCCGGGTATTGTGGACATTCCCTCATTTCCATTCCGAAGCATCTTAATCTTAAGTTTCCTATTTATCGAAGAAAAATTCCATTATCAGCTCACTCTTTATCAATCCCTACGGATCAATCTAGCAATCATGGAATCCATATTCTGTTTACTGAATCACATGAAATTCTAGGGAACTCCACATACGTATTTCATATATGTATTTCATACATATGAATAAAGATAATTTTGACGAAAGTTCGAGTTTGGCAGGGGTAGAAATGGAATTAAAATGAATTGATAAAAAAGTCCTAGAAAAAATTCTGCCACTTAAACTTTATGATATTCTAATCAGATTGGATAGCAAAGATTTCTCGTTTTATCTCCTTTCTATGAAAGAAATAGAGCCATAATAATTTATAAGCACTAGAAAGTTTGACTTTAGTTCGATTTAGAATTTAGAATAGTACGCTTAGTTTTATTTTCAAAAAGAATTTGAAGGTTATTTTTTGTTTCGTAGTAATAGAATTGCTGAAAAATAAGGGATTTCGTTGTAGAATCCTAAAATAAAGCACTTACTTTTTTAAAGTACTTGCTAATCTAGTTATCCACCTATTCACATATCCTTTCTTTTATCGTAATTTCACTTGTGTGGGCCAATAAAAGAGGGCCAGGCCATAATCTATATCAGAGCAAATTTCCTCTTTTTATTCACGATATTTAATGCAATGAAAAATTAAAGCATGATTCCCCGTAGGGATATGTACATAAGGGGGATCCGTAGATAATAATGCTGTTTGGACCTGGAGTTTCCCTATATACGGATTAGGGAAACTTTTATTCTATTTTATTATGCCATTAAAGGAGAGAATACCGATTTAAGAGTCGTTTACTACTCCAATTCAAAAAAAAAAATTCTAGTTAATGGTTCCAATTTGTTCTGAATTTTGCAGTCTGTGACTGGAAATCCACTTTTGCTCCTTTGCCATTTCAATAGAATAGAAAGAAAATTCTCCTTTGCCATCTCAATAGAATAGAAAAAAAAAGGGGTTTTAGTAAGAAAATATGGATGAATACTTGTTCTTTTCTCGATTTTAGATCGGATTTTTTGGCGGCATGGCCAAGTGGTAAGGCAGGGGACTGCAAATCCTTTATCCCCAGTTCAAATCTGGGTGCCGCCTGATCAATAAAATACTTAGGATTATAGTACTAATCAAACTCAAAAATTTCGTATCCCCATAAGTTGGGGAAAGAGAGTAACTAGGTTTGGTCATACTGGATTTTGAGAATCCATACCATAGTTCTATCCTCAAATGAGGCTTTGTTTTGGCGGCAGTGGCCCAAAGGGGGAGCTACCAACAGAGATGAGGTAGCGTTTCCTTATTCTTTTATTAATTTGAATTGATTCGGGAATTTAAAACTTCCAAAGGTCCCTAAGTCCTTTTTCAATCTAAGATTGAAGAAGGGACTTTGCCAAGAAATATCAATATACTTCGTACATCTTATGCTACCTACATACACTAAAGTAAAGGCTACTGATTCTGTCGAGAATCAGATTGAATAGGCTGATCAAAAATTAATTTCGGAGTTGTGGAGTGGATAAGGTCTCCTCACTCTTTCATAGAAAGAGAGAAAGTGGGGCAGTAGGGTTTAGGTCAAAAATAAACATGGGTAAAGTAGGTATCCAATAAATATTTATCTATCCTAATTTTATGGTATGGTATATTCTGACGTCCTTTGCTTATAAAAAAGGTAACAAAAGGAAGAAAAAATCTCTCTATTCCCGCGTCTTCTATTCAGGACATTCCCACACTCTTTCTTTTTTAAGGAAAAGGTATATGTATCATATTTATACTTAATACTCTCCAATTCTACCAGAAATCATATAAGAATTTGATAGGAGTAAATTCCTTGAACTGATTCATCCATAGTCTTAGAGCAGAATTTTGACTCTGTACCCTTAATTCCACTATGATTATTGATCAATAGTAGAATAATTCCTTCATAGAAATAGGAGACATAATTTACATGGATATAGTAAGTCTCGCTTGGGCTGCTTTAATGGTAGTCTTTACATTTTCTCTTTCGCTAGTAGTATGGGGAAGAAGTGGACTCTAGGGATACTACTAATTGATTGAGTAGTCGAATTGTAGTATCAACTCTTTTCTTTAATTGATCATTTTATTTTGTATTAATCATTTTGCCAAACTTTATTTTGGCAAACTTTATTTTTTCTCTTTTTCTTTAGTTTTGTTTCACTCTTGTAAAAAACTAAGAGTCGTTCTATTCTACTATGTTTCATTCTACTATAATAGAAATAGAAAGAGCGATTATAGTAATTAAGAATTTCTACTAGAAGTGACGAGTAAAAATAAAGTTCTTTACATAAGAAAATTAGACTTTCTTACACGAAGCTATTCACAACATATCGCATATTTTCCATTTATACTCTTTTCTTATTCTTAGAAATTTTTTTTTGTTCTTTTTTTTTGAAGGATCTCGCGTGAAGCATCTCGCGTCATTTTTAAGTGTGAAAGATTGGCAGGTTTTTTACTTTTATTTACTTTTTTCTTTTATTATAGTCTATTCTCGTATTATTTTTCTCCCTCTCCATGGATTCTTTCAATGAAGAATTGTCTTCGATTTTTTTGATTTTGACTTGCTTGAAATTAAGTGGATGCAGTGAAAAAAGAAGTTGAATTAGATTACTCTTTCAATCTACTAATCTATTCTATGTAGATTCAAGATAATATAATAGAAAGAATCTAAAGTGTCGTAGAAAAAACTATATGTAGTTCTTTCTACCACACTTTAGGATTCCAACCAGATCCTTTCATTTAAGACTTGGATTTTTATTTTCTTTAATCCCTTTTTCATTTCTTCAATGATTAATTGGAATTCCAATTAATCATTTTGGCTGGCTGTTTTTACATAAATAATAAGTAAAAAGGCAGTAGGAACTAGAATGAACAATGCAGTAGCAATAAATGCGAGAATATTTACTTCCATAACCTCTTTTTTTTTTTTCACAATAACTCGGGATGTAATCCCATGGAGAGGAAAAGGGGGTATCCCTGTAAATTCAAGGGGAGGACTTGCAGTCTGATAATACTGAATCAATTCAATATTATGAATATAGGATCTATCAAATCAATTCATGGTTGATAGTGGAATAATATAACATAGGAAGATCCCTTATCCATACTAAGACCAAAATAGGTTTTTTGATTGGATTCGGAACCCCTCCATTTTTCATCCTTTTTGACTTTTGCTTTTCTATATATATATATGTATAGCCAAGAATCTTTCTTATCCAATTTCCCTTCCTTTTTCTTATAGTTATACATACAATTATGTATGTATGTATTATATAACCGACTTTCTATGGGTCACATAGACATCCAAATAAGCAGTAGAAGTAGAAATGAGATGGAGAAAAGAGGATCTTAAATAAAAAAGATCCAATATTTAAATTTTGGTTTTTATTTTATTAGGTTACTGTCAATATCCGCTTTTGGGGTCTAAAGATGAGAGCAGATTCATAAAAAAAGGAGTCGACAAATGGACTGAGAATGAGGTAGATTCTTTCCAAGAATTCATTGAACATACACAAACAAAGTTGGAATGGAACTACAAAATGGAAGTGGTGTGGTTTAACCCCTAAAAAGGAACTAATTATAGTAAATTCATTCTCTAACAATAAACGAATCCAATTTGTGTATGGATTGGATTCCGGTAAAATACCGTAACTCTATTCCTTAAGATAAGAGTCAAATAGGAAGTTAAGATGCAGATGGTATCATCATATCATAAAAATAGAGTAATATCCTAAATTATACTAATTCACGTATGATATGTATGTCTTTCCTTATCAACGGGAAGTAGTTAAAAAAAAAAGATTCCTATACAGCTCTCTTTTTATTAAGAGCTGCGAAATAAAAAAAGTAAAGTATGGGTTCTCCATAGATATTTGATCTTGCCTTCTGCCCCCCCTTTTTCCGGGAAATTCTTGATGAAAAAAAAAAAGGAAAGATGAATTTTTCCATTCATTGAACCCTAGTTCGGGACTGACGGGGCTCGAACCCGCAGCTTCCGCCTTGACAGGGCGGTGCTCTAACCAATTGAACTACAATCCCTGCGGGGTGTATGGCATACCTATTCTTAAATAGAACCCTAAGAAGATTCGTCTGTCGTACTATAAGAAATAGATGAATCATATACTACTACACCCACATAGGATATGTGGGTATAGTGAGAGTGGCATAACTAGTATGCCGCGATTTTTTATCCCTAAAACAACTGATAATCCACCTTTCAATAAGAAAAACCGTTTTCTTTGTAAGAAAAGAATCAGAGAGATATGACTTAGAAATAAATTTTCCCCTTCTTTTCTCTTTATCCTTTATTTCTATGGATCAGATATTTTTTTATGGAAGAATAAAATGGATTTAGTTCATATTCACGAAGCCCTAGATTTTTGGGCCGAGCTGGATTTGAACCAGCGTAGACATATCGTCAACGAATTTACAGTCCGTCCCCATTAACCGCTCGGGCATCGACCCAGGAAGAATTTATTCTAGGGTTTTTGATAATCTATGATTAACCTCTTTTTATAATACTCCCTACCCCCAGGGGAAGTCGAATCCCCGCTGCCTCCTTGAAAGAGAGATGTCCTGAACCACTAGACGATAGGGGCATCACTAGACGATAGTGCTATATAGAACCACTCGTCATTATACTATAATGATAGTATGAGCAGTTTTTTGGAATTGTCAATATACTCGAATCGAAGAGTATAAATAGATCAAAGCAAAGAGTCTTTCCTACTTTTCTATTATGCTTTCCTAGGATTTTTTTTTTTTTAGTTGATGGTTAGGTTAATTCACGGATCATCCCCTGCTTTTTAGGGAAATTCCTTTTACTTTTAAAGTAAAGGATATAGAATAAGAATAGATTAATAAAAAGGATTCTAGATTAGTTCAGTACGAATATTGCTTTGATTGCTCTAACAGGAAAAAGAGTCCAATTTCATTTATTTTTTGCAATTTAAACTCTGTGCTTCGTTTAGTGTTCAGACCAAAAATATGGGCATCTCATACTAAACGAAGTCATAAAATTCAATAAAAAACAGAGAGATTTTCAAAAAAAAAGAAAAAAAGTGAATGAATTTAGTAGAAAAGTACTCTATCGGATTCGAACGGATGACTTCGGTCTTGCCGTGGCATTACTCTACCACTAAGGGAAAAGCCCTTTATCGGATTTGAACCGATGACTTATGCCTTACCATGGCATTACTCTACCACTGAGTTAAAAGGGCTTTTTATTCAAAAATTAGCCACTTTCATTTACCATTATAGATCTACTGCATAATGTACAAAATATATGTATATATTAATGTACATAATATATGTATATATAGATATACATGTAGAGATTTTATTTTCTATATTGAGATATAGAAGTTTATTGTTCAAAAAGGCCAAAGGGGCAATAAGAACTGCTGTTAAAAAAATGGTAGACTTTGTTTTTTTTATCTTTAGCCTATTCACTTTTCACGTGCTCAGAATGTTCTGCAGAATTAGGACTTTTTTCTTCTATTGGCTGATCTTATGATGAGAACTTTCTCCATTTCCATTTATGTTTTATTTCCCTTAATTCTAATTGGGGGGTATAAAGGAATTCGCCCTCTTCATATACCCATACGGCTGGGTAGTGTATTAATTTTCAGTGATATACTTCTTATCTGTTTTGGCGCGAGATTGAAACAATTTTTCACAGGCATTCCTTGGAAAAACCTTCGAGTTCAAAACTTTTCAATTTTTCAGTTTTGGACGGATTTGTTGCAGCAATTTTCAACGGGTACCCTTTGGAAATAGTACTTGAATATTATCCAAAAGGTGTATTTTGAACAAACTATATTGGAGTTTTATCAACAATTTTATTCTAAAAAGTGGGGAGTCGAATTTATACTGCAGAGTATAAAAATTATTCTACAGCCTGCCTAACAAAAAAGAAAAGGAAGAAAGGGATTGATGGGTACTGTCGCCTATATCTCTTAGTGTATATTGTAGGAATAATAAAACTATAGAATACGAAGAATACGATCCTAATCGAAATGCATACATTTGGTTCATAAGCTAGTGGCATGGTAAGAAGAGATTTCTTTTACAGACTAGAGAGGGGCCATCTAAATCCTAAATTAAAGGCCTGCGATTGAAATACCAACTGCTCGCTTTTCTCCCTAGGTGGGGTGGGATTAGCTTCCTCCTCGAATGGCTACCCTTGACAAAGGGTAGTGTTGGTATCATAATCTACATGTAGCGGGTATAGTTTAGTGGTAAAAGTGTGATTCGTTCTATTAATAACTGAATTTGAAATGATATACTTAAGGCATCCTTAAGTTTTTTTATATTCATATTCCGATGAAAACTTTAGTTCTTATAAAGGGTTTAATCCTTTTCCTCTGAATAGCATATTGAGGAAGAATATACATTCTCGCGATTAGTATCCAAAGACTAATTAAATTTGCATGCAAAATACAAATTTGATTATGAGTACAGAGGCGCGAAGCATAATTTTGCATTGGATTAAGTATTCCAATTGAATAAATATGAGTAAAGGATCTATGGATGAAGATACAAAAAAGTTTATTTTCAATCGTAACTAAATCTTCTTTTAGTTAAAAAAGAAATGGAAGCCCAATAGCTAAAAAACGATAGTTTTGGTTTACTAGAACCATCAGGATATTGTTTCAGCTCGGTGGAAACCCTACTCTTTTCCTCAGGATCTCTTGAATGAAATTAGGGAACGAAGTAAGTAGATTAGATAGATATTTAGGAGAATTTCTATCTCCTACTCTATAGGGATCATCTAGAAAGCGGAGAGCTTTGGTTCCATTCAGACAGAAAAGCTAACATAGATGTTAAGTGGTGAGAATAGCCATAAAGGAGCCGAATGAAATCAAAATTTCATGTTCGGTTTTGAATTAGAGACGTTAAAAATAATCAACCAACGTCGACTATAACCCCTAGCCTTCCAAGCTAACGATGCGGGTTCGATTCCCGCTACCCGCTCCATTCTGTATAAAAAGACTATTCTATTTGTCTAGACATGGTAGAGACTTGTATTCAACCCTTTTCGTCCACCAGTTTTTGGCCCTACAGAGCGGAGTAGAGCAGTTTGGTAGCTCACGAGGCTCATAACCTTGAGGTCACGGGTTCGATTCCCGTCTCCGCACTTAGCAGTCCATATAAATAAAAAGACTATTCTATTTGTCTAGACATGGTAGAGAGCTATATCCAACCCTTTTTTTTATTCATCAGGCAGAAAAGAAAAAAGAAATAAAAGAAAGGCACAGTCTATTCCCCTTTAAAAGCAATTTTCTCTTGTTTATCTCGGTGAATCCCCGGTTTAGGGGACCCTCTTGGCAAGTTTGATTTTCGCCCCCGAAGCATTCTTTTTTTTTTTTGAGTCGAGTGCAAAGGATAAGATAGGAAGGGATACGG